TTCTTAACAAATTCGTATACGCAATTTGTGAGGGTCGTTCTAGCGATATAAGAAATCGTTGATTAATATTAGAATAAGTCCATTACTTCGGGAACTCCATAGATTTTTGGAATCGGTTACTTTTTCTGAATATAAAAAAAAAGAGATAAAATTTGCCGGGAATATTTTGTAATTACTTGGTATCCAAAATATACAAGTAGGCGAATCGAGAAAGAGATGGTCGAATCAAAATAATTCCTTTTTTTAGTTCTAGTTCTGTCAGAGGTTAATATGAATGTTCTACCATGTTCCATCAACACACTAAAGGGGCTATACGATATATCCGGTGTGGAGGTAGGCCAACATTTCTATTGGCAAATCGGAGGTTTCCAGGTACATGCCCAAGTACTTATTACTTCTTGGGTTGTAATGGCTATCTTACTAGGTTCAGCCGCTATAGCTGTTCGAAATCCACAAACCATTCCTACTGACGGTCAGAATTTCTTCGAATATGTCCTTGAATTCATTCGGGACTTGAGTAAAACTCAAATTGGAGAAGAATATGGTCCTTGGGTGCCCTTTATTGGGACTATGTTCTTATTTATTTTTGTTTCTAACTGGTCAGGGGCTCTTTTACCTCGGAAAATCTTACAGTTACCCCACGGGGAGTTAGCCGCACCCACGAATGATATAAATACTACTGTTGCTTTAGCTTTACCGACGTCAATGGCATATTTCTATGCGGGTCTTACAAAAAAGGGATTGGGTTATTTCGGTAAATACATTCAACCAACTCCAATCCTTTTACCTATTAACATCCTAGAAGATTTTACAAAACCCCTATCACTAAGTTTTCGACTTTTTGGTAATATATTGGCTGATGAATTGGTAGTTGTTGTTCTTGTTTCTTTAGTACCTTCAGTAGTTCCTATACCTGTCATGTTCCTTGGATTATTTACGAGTGGTATTCAAGCTCTTATTTTTGCAACTTTAGCTGCGGCTTATATAGGTGAATCCATGGAGGGTCATCATTGACTAGCTTTCAAACAAAATCTTTTTTTAGCTTTTCCCAACACAGTGTATGGACGGTTCGGATAAACTATTTTGGAACAGAAAATAGATACAAATATAGTATATACGATCTAGAGTAGTAGTAAAAAAGATTACGATATTTTGGAATTGTAAAAAAAAAGGAAAGAGATTCAAAAAAAAAAAAAGAGTTAGGGGGTCAACCTAAGTATATGTAATGGCTATAAACCAATTCTTATGCATGTTTCAAAGAAAAATTCCAGAATCCGAGTGAATAGAAAATCCAAATGTTTGGTTTACGGTATGGAAGAAAGACATGTATATGTGATATTAGATATTTACTAGTTATATAGAAACAATTCATATTTTATTTTTTTATTTCTTTTCTTATTTCTTTTCCTACCTACCACACCGTGAATTTAGATGGGGGTTTCCATATAAGTCTTTCTGTTTCGTCTGGAACGAATGAATAAACAGACGAAATTGGGCATGGTATATAGAAGAGAAAGCGTGAAGAATTGAAATAATGGAATTGAAAAAATGGCTCGGAATAAAGAAATAAAAGAATTAGAGCCTTATGGATTGATAAAGACTCCATGGATAGGAATATAAAATGAAATATCGAAGTAGTTCTGATGATTTAACAATCTCATTACTTTAATTCGTAGGTCTTAGCTATTTCGACCGGATCGACTTTAGTAATGGAAGGAATAATAAGTCAGAATTCATTGGTTGATTGTATCATTAACCATTTCTTTATTTTTGTGAGGAGCTTACCATGAATCCACTGATTTCTGCCGCTTCCGTTATTGCTGCTGGATTGGCCGTAGGGCTGGCTTCTATTGGACCTGGAGTTGGTCAAGGTACTGCTGCAGGACAAGCCGTAGAAGGTATCGCGAGACAACCAGAGGCAGAGGGTAAAATACGAGGTACTTTATTGCTAAGTCTGGCTTTTATGGAAGCTTTAACAATTTATGGACTGGTCGTGGCATTAGCACTTTTATTTGCAAATCCTTTTGTTTAGGTTAATCCTAGAAATGTGAAAGTTTTTTTTTTTCTTATTGTATTACCTGGGTTTTGTCGCTTGCTTTTTCAAATTATATCAAGATTTAACTCCTACAATAAAATAATTTTCAATTATTCGTTGAGACAATACTCCCCATGGGAAGGACTAATTTGAGGATCAGGAATTGGCAGATCCACTCGCTTTCTTCCTTCCCGCTCTTAGTCCAACGGAAACCCTTTTGTTTTTAGGTTAGGAAGCCTTGCAACAAATGCGGTATTTAGCAATTGACATGAGACCTGGAACCTAATACTAAACTACTTAAGTTTAATTTAAGTATTTTCTTTCTGATTGGGAACTTGAATTGAAATAAAGAAATCAATTGAGAAATAAGGAAATTAATAAAAAAAGGGGTAAGGTAATACAAAAAGAGCTATATTCAATTTTGTTAGTCCTATCTATAAGAGGAGATCATATGAAAAATGTAAC